ACCACAGGAAAGAGGTCTTGGAATAAAAAAGCAAGTGCAGGGTTCTTTTTTTTGACAAAGAATATTTCTTTTTTTCTTCTCCCCTTTTTGTTTTGCATTGAAAGAACAGATTAAAAAATGATATGATTCAACCCCAGACCTATTTGAATGTAGCGGACAACAGCGGGGCCCGAGAATTGATGTGTATTCGAATCATAGGAGCTAGTAATCGCCGATATGCTCATATTGGTGATGTTATTGTTGCTGTGATCAAAGAAGCAGTACCAAATATGCCTCTCAAAAGATCAGAAGTGATCAGAGCTGTAATTGTACGTACTTGTAAAGAACTCAAACGTGACAATGGTATGATAATACGATATGATGACAATGCTGCAGTTGTCATTGATCAAGAAGGAAATCCAAAAGGAACTCGAGTTTTTGGTGCGATCGCCCGAGAATTGAGACAGTTAAATTTTACAAAAATAGTTTCATTAGCCCCTGAAGTATTATAAGATAAGACCATGATATAGAGTTATAGTAGAGTATTTGAATGAAATAGGTTAATTAATAGATTGTGTCTCACGTATATACCTTTACTAATTCATAACAAAAAAAGATCATGTTTATTATATCCAAATTTTGAGGCACCAATAATTTTAGTTCATTATGGGTAGGGACACTATTGCTGAGATAATAACCTCTATACGAAATGCTGACATGCATAGAAAAGGAACGGCTCGAATAGCATCTACTAACATCACTGAAAACATTGTTAAAATACTTTTACGAGAAGGTTTTATAGAAAACGTGAGAAAGCATCGGGAAAACAACAAAGATTTTTTGGTTTTAACCCTACAACATAGAAGGAATAGGAAAGGACCATATAAAACTATTTTAAATTTAAAACGGATCAGTCGACCTGGTCTACGAATTTATTCTAACTATCAAAGAATTCCTAGAATTTTGGGTGGGATGGGGATTGTAATCCTTTCTACTTCTCGAGGTATAATGACAGACCGAGAGGCTCGACTAGAAGGAATCGGTGGAGAAATTTTGTGTTATATATGGTAATCCTTCTAATATACAAATTAGATCCAAAATTTCCTATTTGTGAAAAAAAAGGGGGAAAGGATGGGTTATCTAATATCACTCCTCCTCCATTAGTTGATACTTCAAGGGGGTTTTACCTGGAATGAAAGAACAAAAATGGGTTCATGAAGGTTTAATTACTGAATCACTTCCCAATGGTATGTTCCGGGTTCGTTTAGATAATGAAGATCTGATTCTAGGTTATGTTTCAGGAAGGATCCGACGTAGTTTTATACGGATACTACCAGGAGATAGAGTCAAAATTGAAGTAAGTCGTTATGATTCAACCCGAGGGCGTATAATTTATAGACTCCGCAACAAGGATTCGAACGATTAGGTGGTTTTTTTTTATTACTTTTATGGGGATACAATTCAAAATTTAAAGAAACTTATTTTCTTCCAAGAAGTAGATTCGGAATTAAGGTAAGGAATGACAAATATGAAAATAAGGGCCTCTGTTCGTAAAATTTGTGAAAAATGTCGACTGATCCGTAGGCGGGGACGAATTATAGTAATCTGTTCCAACCCAAGACATAAACAAAGACAAGGATAATCTTTCTAAAAGAAACTCTCTAAAGGACCGATGTACAAATCAAAATAAAGGATCTGTTTTAACATGAAATGGATATATCCATAGATCTCTGACTCATATTTATGAGATGATAAAATATGGCAAAACCTATACCAAGAGTTGGTTCACGTAGGAATGGACGTATTGGTTCACGTAAGAGTGCACGTAGACTACCAAAGGGAGTTATTCATGTTCAAGCAAGTTTCAACAATACCATTGTGACTGTTACAGATGTACGGGGTCGGGTGGTTTCTTGGTCCTCTGCCGGTACTTGTGGATTCAGGGGTACAAGAAGAGGGACACCATTTGCTGCTCAAACAGCAGCAGGAAACGCTATTCGTACAGTAGTGGATCAAGGTATGCAACGAGCAGAAGTAATGATAAAAGGTCCTGGTCTCGGAAGAGATGCAGCATTACGGGCTATTCGCAGAAGTGGTATACTATTAAGTTTTGTACGGGACGTAACCCCTATGCCACATAATGGCTGTAGACCTCCTAAAAAAAGACGTGTGTAAAAATAAAGATTGAAGAGATTTCAAGAGAAATAAATGATTCAATGATCTGATCAAATAATATTACTATGGTTCGAGAGAAAGTAACAGTATCTACTCGGACACTAGAGTGGAAGTGTGTTGAATCAAGAGCAGACAGTAAGCGTCTTTATTATGGACGCTTTATTTTGTCTCCACTTATGAAAGGTCAAGCCGACACAATAGGCATTGCGATGCGAAGAGCTTTGCTTGGAGAAATAGAAGGAACATGTATCACACGTGCAAAATCTGAGAAAATACCACATGAATATTCTACCATAGTAGGTATTCAAGAATCAATACATGAAATTTTAATGAATTTGAAAGAAGT